GGCCTGCAGCAGTACCTTGACCAATCCCAGGTCCAATAGAAGCAAGTCCAACAGCTAACCCAGCAGCAATAACAGAAGCGGCAGAAATCAATGGATTCATGAGAAGTTCCTCGCAAAAGAAAGAAGAAATGGTTAATGATACAATCAACCAATAAATTATGACTTAATTATTTATTGCAACGCAACTAAGAGCTTTGAATTGAAGTAATAATCTTATTGAATCATCAGAATCACTTCACTATCTATTTTCAAAATGCCTATCCGCGAATTTTTTGTGAATTCATACAACTTTATTTCCATTTCTTTCTTTGCTCCAAACCTTTCTTCAAATTCGAGCTCTTCGTTCTTTTTCTTCTTATGAGAAGTAGTGGAGCGATTAGATATATCTTTTCGCTCATATAGGACTAGGCTACTATAATACATATACACGTTTTTCTTCGATAAAGTAAACTAATTATTCGTATCGTATCTTGGATTTCATCAGATTCTTCTTTTTTTTTAGTTTTAGCATCGTAAACAAATAAAGAATTCTCATTCAGATTATGACTCCTAAGATTGGAATTGAATGAACAAAAGAATCAAGACAATATCAAGAGAATATTTATTGGAAGGAGATAGAAAGAGGGCAAATACATTTTAGGAAAAAGATCTCTTCGATCTCGGCCCCCTTTTTTTACTTTGACAATCCGCCAATATCGTAATCCTTTTGATTCTTCCTCTAGATCGTATAGACCCTTTTTTTTTGTCTATTTATGTGTGTATTTCTATCCATATAAGTAAATTATCTTGAGAACGGGATGGATTGCCTTGCACTAAGTTAAAAAATAAAGACGATTTAGAAACTTAGTCAATGGTGCCCCTCCATGGATTCGCCTATATAAGCCGCAGCTAACGTTGCAAAAATAAGAGCTTGAATACCGCTTGTAAATAATCCAAGGAGCATAACAGGTATAGGAACCACTGAAGGTACTAAAGAAACAAGAACAACAACTACCAATTCGTCCGCTAATATATTTCCGAAAAGTCGAAAGCTAAGCGATAAAGGTTTTGTGAAATCTTCTAAAATATTAATGGGTAAAAGAATTGGAGTTGGTTGAATGTATTTAACGAAATAACCTAATCCTTTTTTGCTAAGGCCCGCATAAAAATATGCAATTGACGTAAGTAAAGCTAAAGCAACGGTAGTATTTATATCATTTGTGGGTGCGGCTAACTCTCCATGAGGTAACTGTATGATTTTCCAAGGTAAAAGCGCCCCTGACCAATTAGAAACAAAAATAAATAGAAACATAGTTCCAATAAAAGGAACCCATGGACCGTATTCCTCTCCAATTTGGGTTTTGCTCACATCTCGAATAAATTCAAGGACATATTCGAAGAAATTCTGACCGTCACTAGGGATGGTTTGTGGATTCCGAACAGCTACAATGGCGGAACCTAATAAGATAGCAATTACAACCCAAGAAGTAATAAGTACTTGGGCATGAACTTGGAAACCCCCGAGTTTCAAATAAAAATGCTGGCCTACTTCTACGCCGGATATATCATATAAGCCTTTTAATGTGTTGATGGAAGATGATAAAACATTCATATTGTCCTCTGAAAACTTTACAAGAAATTATTTTGATTCAACTCCTTTTTTCCTTTAGGCTTGCCCACTAGAATTGTCTATTTTGGATACAAATGAATCACATAATATCCCTAAATTCTTTTTTTTTTTTCTTTTGCACGATTCAGGAATCGTAAAGGATTCCATCAATTTATCAGTCTATGGAATTTTCAAAAGAACTTTTTTAGCTTATATGTTATTATTAATTAAGGATTTTGTATATAGCTAGAACGACCCTCAGAAATTGCAAATACTAATTTGTTAAGAATGAATTGCAATGAAACCATACTGTCATCATTTCCAGGAATGAAAAGATCTGCGAGATCGGGATCACAATTTGTATCAACTAAACAAATTGTCGGAATTCCCAAACGGATACATTCCCGAAGAGCCGTATAGTCTTTTTTCTGATCAAGGATTATTACAATATCTGGTACCCTCGTCATATATTTGAGCCCGCCCAGATATTTTTGCAAGCGAGATAACTCTTTCTTTAATCGAGACACTTCTTTTTTCGGAAGTCGATTGAATTTCCCTGTCTTTTCGTAGATTGTTAAGTCCCTGAACCTTTGAAGTCTCGTTCGTGTAGTGGACCAATTCGTTAAAATACCGCCGCGCCACTTTTTATTAACATAATGACACCGAGCCCTTATTGCAGCCCGCGCTACGAAATTCTGTGTTCTTTTTTTGGTACAAACAATTAAGAATTCATTTCTACTACTTGCTGTATGAAAAAGTAAATTACAAGCTTCTGATAAAAAACGAGCAGTTCGAGTAAGATCTGTAATATGATTACCTTTACTATTTCTATTACCTTTACTATTTCTATTACCTTTCCTATTTCTAGAGATAGAAGTTCCAGAGATATAAGGTGCCATTTTCGGATTCCATTTTTTAATAGCATGACCAAAATGAAGTCCTGCTTTCAGCATCTCTTTCAAATTAATATTCCAATATCTTCTTTTCATTTATCCCTTCATTTCTCTCTACACTTCCTCTCTTTTTTTTCATTGAAAAAAAGACGGGATACCCTGAAATAAATAACTGTTCCGACGGAACCTTATCTTTTCCTCTTTTCTCGAAGATTGGGTGTTGATACATGACCCAAGCGATTTATTCCTTTCTATTCTTTATTATCTTTTATTATTTATTTCCTTATTACTATGTAATAAGTAATATAAAAAATCACATTACCAAATCGGGTGTAAATGGAACAAATCAAAGAACCACCCATAGTTATATAGTTAAAAGTATGAATCCACTCTTAGGAATCATTAAATCCTATAAATTCTTGTTCTAATGTATCATATCTTTTTTTGAAATGCAACGCTCTGTGGTGGAACAAAATATCTCCCATTCCCCCCTCGAATAAATTCTTGTTTTTGGTTTTGAATCTTAAAGGAATGCTCGTATCTTGCCTTGAGCGGTGCACTAATCCTTTAAATCCAGTACCAATAGGTAACATACTGCCTAGAACAACGTTTTCTTTCAGGCCTTTCAACCAATCGATACGTCCGCGGAGAGCTGCTTTTGCTAAAACACGAGCAGTTTCTTGAAAACTTGCCTCGGAGATGAAACTTTGAGTATTCAGAGATACTCTCGTCATTCCCAAGAGCATAGCTCGGTAACGGATCACTTCTTCTTCTAAAGCCCGCCCCGTGCGTTCCGCTCGCAACAACCCAATCAGTTCTCCGGGCGAAAAAACATTAGACATTCCATCTTCCGAAACAGACACTTTGGATGTTATTTGACGTACAATAAGTTCTATATGCCTATCATCGATCTGCACCCCTTGGGATCGATAAATCTTTTGGATCTTATTAACCAAAGAGATACGACTTTGTGCTATAGTTAACTCAGCACCAATCAAGGATCCCCAAAGAATTCCAAGAATTCTTGTTCTACACGCGTTCCAAGTCTCAACTCTCTCTCCTAGGTTTCGTGATATTGAATTAATTGAGCGTACTTCTAACATTCGTTCAACTTTTGGAAGACCCTGCGTTATATCACTAGATTTCGACTTTTCATACATAAATGAAAATAAAGGATCTCCTCGGTAAATGATTTCTCCATAATTCTGATAAATCTTTGTTTCGGAAGTGACCAAATAAGGCTTAGCTGATCTTAGTACTATAGACTCAACGTGAACAATTATAACTTGACCCGATTTTAGGCGTGGTGCGCTTTTGTCGATATATAAATTTGGACAAAGAAACTGTCCCAGGTTAATTATTGTGAATGTTTCTTCGCAAAAATTATGATGATAATTATGATGGAGAAAATACCAATTCAATTTGAATGGATTCAAAACACTGTTAATGCGCGAATCGGGATTCAAAATTCTCTTGTTCTCCTCCATTAAATAATATTTAAGTACTTGAAAAGTCTTTTTTAAATTGTCAAGTTTCAAATATTGATTTAGCGAGATCTGATTATGAGTTAGTAAATAATAGTAGACTGAATCAAAATTTTCAATTTCAAGCACTGTTCCTAAAGGACCCGGTGAATTCCTAATTGGGATTCTAGCCTCTCTTTTAGTTAATTCCTTTATGACATTCTGATATTTTACATCGTTGAATGGATCCACTTGAAAACAATTAGATGGTGACAAAAAAACGAAAGATTGACATTTTCGATTTCTATTCAACAACGTACTTCTAGTTACTTGATTTTGTTTAAGTGATTGTTGAATCTTTGCCTTGGAATAAATGGAAAAAAATGAATTAATATTGGCATGATCTAACCGAATATGGGAGATCCATCCTAAACCTAATGAATCGTTCCGTTTTCTGTTGATATTGGAAATACGGAATTCCGCTGAGTTTAAGTCGATTTTTAGGAAATCACGAATCAGACCATTTGTACTTACTTCAACAAAAGAAGCACGAGCCCCTTCGCCTTCGATAGAAGAATTTTTTTTGTCTTCATCCCAATTCAAGACTAAACAAGTATGAACTACTTGAATACTTGTGTCATAAATTTGCCGAATCGATTTCTCATTTCCATAAAAAATCGAATTGACAACTTGAAGTTTCAGATTTTCCTTTTCCCGCAATAAATCTGGGGGGAAAAGTGTTTCGAAATTTCTATCGTATGTTATTTTTTTATATAGGATTACTGGCCGAAGCAAAAGAAAAGACTTTTTCTTGGTAAGTGTAATCCATTGGGCATAGGTCCCCCCTTTTTTTTTTTTTGATTCCTTAGAATTCGTTTTTACCGTTCCTGGTGGTATTAAGATACCACTGGATCGCGATATGTTATCTGTCTGCCCCGGAAAATGGAGATCTCCAGAAAGAATTTTAAGTTCCATTTTTTTTTTTTTTCTCTCTATTCGTACCAATCCGCTTACCCGACTTCTTATATTTAACGCGATTTGTGTATCTATTCCAATAATACTATTATTACGTACCATTAAGGAAGAAGATTCGGGTAAAATATACGCTTCCTCCGGAATGAAAAAAAAGCGTTGATCCTTGAAATAAGCAAAAATCGAATTTTTACAGAAAATACCATTTCTAGGTATTTCAATCGAGATATCGGAAGGGGATATTCGTTCTTTCTCTTGTTCTTGAATCGATTGGAATGCTATGATAAATCGATTTCTGCGTCTCTTTGCCAATAAATACAAATTTTCGTGAAGAATTGCAGGATATATGAGAGTACAATGACCAGTACTTTGGATTTGATTAAGTTCTGAATAATCAGAAATCTCACTTTTTTTTTTACTCGAAAGATCTGAACTAAAGAATTTGTATTGAACTTGATCATTATTTTCTGAATTTACTGAGGAGTTCAAAATATATCTCTTTCCGACAGAAAGAGAATCCGTGTTCATTTGATCTTGATCCTTGTGTAGCGAAAATGAGACTGTACTGGAGCTGCCCGATAATATCCAAAAATGACTTGTTTTTGTTAACAAATGGGCATTGCTATATTTACGTTCAGGTTTATGATATACGCCGGTACTCCAGTGCATTTCTCCTTCTAAATAGGAATAAACAGATTTCAGAGCTCCATCTTCCAAATTAAAGGGGGATGTTTCCTCATAAATTTCAGCAATCGCTTGGTCTGATTGCACATATTGATCATTTTGAACAAAAAGAATAGTTTTTGATGGAAGAGCCACGTTATATAGAATATCTAGACTCTCAATAGTTACATACAAGTCTATAGAACAGAAAAAAGCCGGACGTCCATGACGTGTACGTGTGGGATGAACTAAATCCTCATTAAATTGGATTTTTCCATTAGAGGGGGCTCGCACATATTCTCTACTACCCCCTGTGAATACTCCACCGGTATGAAACGTTCTTAATGTTAGTTGAGTACCCGGTTCCCCAATAGATTGACCCGCAATAATACCTACGGCTTCTCCCAATTCTACCAAGTTGCCATGAGTAGTACTCCGTCCGTAACATAATCGACATATCCAAGACGTACTCTTACAAGTAAAAGGAGTTCGAATAGATATTGGTTGTGTTAGAAAGGTTATGAATCGATTGATAAGTCCAGGCCCAAGATCTTGATTTCGAACGGCAATGCATCGTGAACCAATATATAGATTGTCTGCTAATACACGGCCAATTAATGTATGACTGAAAATCCTTTCTGGGATCATTCCATTTCGAGGACTCACGAGGATTCCTCGGGTAGTACCACAATCTGTTCTACGTACAACCATGTGTTGAACTACCTCAACAAGTCTGCGTGTAAGATATCCAGCATCTGCTGTTCGTACAGCAGTATCTACAACTCCTTTTCGGGCTCCATAACAAGAAATGATATATTCTGTTAAAGACAATCCTTCGCATAAACTGCTTTGAATGACAAAGTCAATCATTTCTCCTTGTGTATCCAACATAAATCCTCTCATGCCTATTAATTGGTGTACTTGGGATGCATTTCCTCTAGCGCCCGAAAAAGACATTATATAGACTGGATTAAAGGGTTCGGTGATCCTAAAATTAGGATTCATTTCTTTTCGCAAGTATTCACTTATACTATGCCATACCTCAACGGATTGACGAAATTTTTCTATTGGGTGTACATTTCCATAATGCTCGTGTTCTCCCAAAGCGAAACTTTCTTGTTCAACATCTTGGACTAGGAATTGCTTAGAAGGTACTGTTAAAAGATCATCAATTCCTAATGAAATGGATGTAGCAGTAGCTTGTTGGAAACCCAGAGTCTTTATTTGATCCAGGATGTATGATGTATACGCCATTCCGAAGTGATCTATTAATCTGCTAATAAGTCGTTTAATGGCAGTTCCATCTATCACTTTATTATGAAAACCAAAATGGGCCCGTTCAGTCATAAATAAATACCTCTATATTGAGTAGGGTTCAACAATGAATTTGAGTCAATGACTTCCTTTTCTCGATCTTGATTCGCGTAGAAATTCAGGAACTATGGTCCTAGTTGAACCAAATTGAACCAAAGGGATCTGAATCCCCACGGGTGTTATAGAATTTCTTAGCTGAGATCGCTATGATTAGATTGGGGATCCTCTGAGGAAAACACTTGTATAGCTTCTTCGATTTGTCGATAAAATCGAATATTACCAACGGTGGTTCGGATGTATATACAAAGATTTTGTTTTTTTAGACTTCTTACTATTAGATAGTGTGCATAAATCTCATGATAGGTACCTAAAGATTCATAGTAACCCTCGATGGGAATTTCTCTTGAAGCAATAAAGGGCGAATCTAGTTGCCACCGGAGCCATAAAGGACTATTTAAATTGATTCTTTTTTGGTGATAAGCTACAATTGCATCATAGGAATTACAAAAAAAGGGTTCTTTCATATCTTTATCCCTATTATAGTCAATTCTTTCATTTTTCGAATTTCGGCGATTAGCTGGATTATACCTATTTGCCCAAATACCCTGACGAATACCGCTTGTTAATACATAGAGTCCAATAAGCATATCTTGAGTTGGTACACAAATGGGATCCCCAATAGTAGGAGACAAGAGATTCACATAAGAAAACATAAGTAAACGAGCCTCTGTTTGAGCCTCCAATGATAAAGGTACATGAACAGCCATTTGATCCCCATCAAAATCTGCATTGAATCCCTTACAAACTAATGGATGTAAACAAATAACATCCTCTTCCACTAAATGGGGATCGAATGCCTGTATGCCTAATCTATGCAGAGTAGGCGCTCTATTCAGCAATACAGGATACCCTTGCATAACTTCCTTAAGTATTTCCCGTACAATTGGATCTTTTTCCCGAATTTTACTCTTAGCAACTGCTATGTTCGAAGCAATATCTTGCCTAATTAGACCACGAATTACAAATGCCTGGAAAAGCTCTATTGCTATTCCGTAAGGCAATCCACATTGATGTAATGAAAGTGCGGGACCTACGACAATGACAGAACGCCCCGAATAATCAACCCGTTTGCCAAGCAAAGTTTTTCGAAATCTTCCCTCTTTGCCTCCAATTACATCTGAAAACGACTTGTAAACCTTATTATGACCGTCTTTCATTGGTTGTCCACGGATTCCATTATCAAGAAGTGTATCTACAGCTTCTTGTAGCAATTTATGCTGACACATTATTGCATCTCTATCTCCTAACAAAGATTTATTTTTTGTTAATAGATCCGTAAGAGTCCTATTCCGAAAGATAACTTTTCTATAGAGTTCATTAATATCTGAACTTATTAGTTTACCTCCATCTATCTGAATGATCGGTCTCAAGTCGGGAGGAAGAACGGGTAATAGGCATAAAACCATCCATTCTGGTTCTATATTTGTTCGACTAAAATGTTTAGCTAATTCCACGCGTCTAACCAAAAAAGCCTTTCTTCTTCTAACTTTTAGATCTTTCCATTCATTCTCCGTAGACCCCCTTTCTTCTAATTCTTTCCATTCTGCCGATGAATCATTTATAATAATTTGCAAATCCAGATTGGCTAATTGTTCTCGGATAGCACCGGCTCCAGTGGAGATTTCTCGATTTCGAAATGTATCGAACCCTTCGGTAGTAAAAAAAAGTGGAATACTGTATTTCCAAGATTGTGTTTCACTTGCGAATAAACCTCGTAATCGTAAGAAAGTCAGTTTTTTCGGCATAGGCCTAGCAAAAGAAAGATTGTAGTATACTAGGTTTTCCAATTCTTTAAGAGGTTTATCTAAAAGATTCGCGATATAACTAGGAAGCCGTTTCAAATACCAAACATGAGTTACTGGGCATGCCAGTTTGATGTAACCCATTTGATATCTTCGTATTCGAGAATCAACAAATTGGACCCCACATTGTTCACAAAATTTAGGTTCTTCTTTTTCATCTCTAATTACTCGAAAATCTCCACAAGCACAAATTCCACTTTTTATAGGCCCAAAAATTCTTTCACAAAATAATCCACCTTTTTCGGGTTTTTTGGTTTTGTAATGAAAAGTAGAGGCTTTTGTCACCTCTCCAACAATCTCTCCATTAGGTAGGATTTTATTGGCCCAAGCACTTATTTGTTGAGGCGAAACTAATCCAATTCGGAGTTGTTGATGTTTATACCGATCAATCATAGAAAAAAATTCCTCCTTTAATTTTCTTTTTATTCCGATTAAACTACCTTCCTAGTAATCTGGAAGTTCTTCTCAGATATAAGGAAATTTTTCAGTTCCAGAGACAAAGATCGTAGTTCTCGAACGAGTACTCGAAAAGTTTCTGGAGCATCTTCTGCTTTAGGTATTATTCTTCCACTGATTGTAGTACCAAGCACTTCTTGACGAGTTCTAATATGATCAGATTTAATAGTAAGCATCTCTTGTAAAATATGAGAAACACCAAATCCCTCTAGAGCCCAAACTTCCATTTCTCCTACCCGCTGTCCCCCTTTCCTGGCCCTTCCTCTAAGGGGTTGTTGTGTAACAAGTGAATAAGGTCCACTGGAACGTGCATGTATTTTATCAGCAACTATATGAATTAATTTCAAAATATAAGGCCTTCCTATTAGAATAGCTTGTTCAAAAGAATCTCCCGTTCTTCCATCAAATATTCGACTTTTTCCCGGATATTCGGGTTCAAATACCCACGGATTTGATGTTTGCTTACTGGCTTCATATAATTCAGAAAAGGCTAGTTTTCTCGAAGCCTCTTGCTCATATCTCTCATCCAAAGGTGCTATTCGATAGTGTCTATTTAGCAAACTTCCTGCTAACCCGAGTGAGCATTCAAATATCTGTCCTACATTCATTCGTGAAGGTACTCCTAACGGGTTGAAGACCATATCAACAATCTCTCCATTTTGCAAATAAGGCATATCTTGTCTAGGTAAAATTTTTGAAATGACGCCCTTATTTCCATGTCTTCCAGCTACTTTATCCCCTACTTTGATTTCACGTTTCTGTAAAATATATACCCGAATAGTTTCTGGATTAGACCGGGAACCCTCCTTTTTCTGGATCCATCTCACATCAATAACTCGACCCCCACCACCTATAGGTACTTTTAGACAAGTTTCCTTTGAAGTAGATACCTGAATCTCAAGTATAGCTCGTAATAATCTATCTTCTGGGGAATACGATGATTCTTTCGGCGTTAATTTCCCTACTAAAATATCGCCTGTCTCCACCCAAGATCCCAGCATCACAATTCCATTTTTGTCTAAATTTCGGAGCAAATGGGCTTCTAGATGTGGTATTTCGTTAGTGATTTTTTCAGAGCCTTGGCTTGTCACACGAGTCTGAATTTCATATTTCCGTATGTAAAAAGAAGTCAAAATATCTTCATATACCAGACGCTCACTAATGAGTACTGCATCTTCAAAATTGTAACCTTCCCACGGCATATATGCTACTAATATGTTTTTTCCCAAGGCGAGTTCGCCACCAACTGTAGCGGCACCATCCGCTAAAACTTGTCCCTTTTTAAGGAATTTACCTGGCTGAACCTGAGTTTTTTGATGCATCCAAGTATTTTTGTTGGAACCTTGATACACAACTAATGGAATCGAGAAAGTGTATCTATTTCTCGATAAAAGGATCTTGTCAATATCGGTAGAAATTATCTTTCCCGCGTGTTCGGCTATAGTGGGAACCCCTGAATCTCGAGCCACTTGGCGTTCCAATCCAGTTCCTACAATGCACTTCTCGGACCGAACAAGCGGAACTGCTTGACGTTGCATATTCGAACCCATTAAAGCCCGAGTTGCATCATTATGCTCAATAAAAGGAATGAGGGAAACTCCAATCGAAAAATATTGGAAGGGAGAAAAACTTCGAAGATGCACCTGCTCCCATGCAATAGTCAGAAATTCTTGACGGTGTTGAGCTAAAACACCCTGTTCTTCCCGAGCACCTCCATTCAGCGCCAAATAATTTCCTGTCGCTATCACATAGTATTCATCTCTATTTGCTGATAAATAAAGCATCCGCGGTTTTTTTGATCCCTCACTGATTTCAAAAAATGGGCTTTCTAAAGACCCCCAATGACCAATCTTGGCATGAAGCGTTAACGATCCGATAAGTCCAGCATTGATTCCTTCAGACGTGTCAATTGGGCAAATACGCCCATATTGACTAGGATGGATATTTCGCATCCGAAAACTAGCGGTTCGCGCTGTCAATCCTCCGGGGCCCACATGACTCACTCTTCTCGCATGAAATATTTGTGACAGTGGATTAGTTCGATCCAAAACTTGAGATAATGGGTGTAATCCGAAAAAGTATGCATAAGTGGTTGTTAATAGAGTTGAAGGTACCAAATTTTTAGGGGTTAGTCTTAATTTCTCGCTAATTGCTCTAGAAAGAGTTTCCTTAACCACATTTTCTAAACGAACCAGAGCCAATTTGAATTGACCTTGTAATAGATCCCCTACCGAACGAATACGTTTATTTTTAAAATGATTCATGTCGTTAAACGTATACATTTCTAATTTCATTTCAATCAAATGATCCGCAGCTGCCAAGATATCTTGCGGTAACAAAAAAATCTGGTTATGAGGTATATCAAGATTTAGTCTCTGGTTCATATTTAGTCGACCAATCCTTCCTAATTCACATCTTTGCCGAAAAAATTTCTTTTGTAATTCTTTTTTACAAAAGGATTCAGAAAAGGATTCAGAAAATGAAAATACTGGATCTTCGTCTGGATCTTCGTCTCTACAAGTCAATTTTTGATAAAACTCTAAAATAGCATTTTCTTTTGACCCAATTTCTTTTTTCTCCTTCCCAATTTCTTTTTTCTCCTTAAGGAAAGACAAGAAAATTTCAGGGTAACGTATATTTTCTAGAATTTCGTTTAGATTCAACCCCATAGCTAATGATAGAACTAGAATAGATATTTTCTGTTTCCTACTCACACGAACCCACATTCTCCTTTTTCTATCAATCTGTAATTCGACTCTTCCTCCCCAATCTGATATTATTGTACCAAAATAGGCCAAAATTCCTTTATGGTTCGCCTCTGACCGGAAATAAATACCGGGGCTTCGCAATATTTGATTAATCACAATTCTGTATATTCCATTTACTATAGAGGTTCCCAGGGAATTCATTAGAGGAATGTTTCCAATCAAAATGGTTTGTTCTTGGATATCCCTACTGCTTTTCAAAAAGAATCCTGCGGATACATAGAATTCCGAAGAATATGTAAGTGATTCATATACAGCATCTCTTTCTTTTATCAAAGGCTCTACTAATTGATATCTTTCCTCAAACAATTGAAATTCCATTTTTTGATCTGGATCTTCTATTTTTGGAAACTTAGAAAGTTCTTCTCTTAAGCCCTGATCAATGAACCTACAAAATCCTTCAAATTGTATCCGATTAAATGCAGGTATTACAGACAATCCCTCATTTTCATCTCTAAGCATTTTGCATTTCCCATTTGTTGACAAAAAAATTCCATTATTCAGTCGTTTTTCATTCAATTATATGGGTCGATCCGGCAATAATGAAATTTCTATTCTCTTTACAGAATCACATAAAATTTGATCTAACCCATATATGAATATATATGAATATGGAATGTATGAAATATGTATGAACAGGGGAATAAAGAGAATTTTAGACTCAAATTGGAATTTCCAACAAATACAACTAGAAAGCAATTGCAAAATTCCACTTAACTTTTTAAGTTAGACTTATTAAGTTTTATATAGAATAACAAAAGAAAAGGGAATTCCATTTCTACCATTATTATGGTATGATATTATATGTTTTACATATTCCAATTCTAATAGGATTTGATAACAGTAAAATAAATGATCCCGATTTTATCTCTTCGATAAGATAAAGACCCAATAATAAGAAACAATATAAAGTGGATTCTTTATAGCACTTAGCCTTTTTCGTGAATTTCTCTTTTTAGTTTTAGTTAAAAAAAAAAAAGGTCCGGGCAGAAGAAAGATTTTTTTATCTATTTTTTTTTCTATTTTTATAGAGGTCGTTATAATACGATTGAAGCGCGGAAAAGGGCTTTATGAAACAAACCACAGATAGAAAGGATAGTTATTTCTATATATGTCTCCCCTGTTATTGCAGTTCGATTCTGGACAGCGGATGTCGTGTTCTGGCAAAACCTCATCCATATATAATCCATTTTCTATTTCAATTTTCATTGAATAGAAATCTAAGATTTACCATTAGATATTCGCATAAGAATTTATGTTCTGGGGTTGACAAATCTATCTATCTTCTATTACAATATCTTTTAAAGAGAGAAGAGCATGAATTCACAGTCGATAGTTATTGGGCGGCATGGCCGAGTGGTAAGGCGAAGGACTGCAACTCCTCGTTCCCCAGTTCGAATCTTGGGTGTCGCCTCGTCTGATCAACAAAAGACACGAAATGCCTTAGTTGGTTTTGCTGATATAACTGCTGCAATTGCTTCCCAATCAGCACGCGATGGCATTAGTCAAAATACTTTTTTTTTGACTCCACACCGTCGATTCGACTAGTATTATTAGTGAACAATAAACAAAGTAAACAATACTGGAAAAATATCTTCATATTCATAGAGATAGGGGACATAATGCACATGGATATAGTAAGTCTCGCTTGGGCTGCTTTAATGGTAGTCTTTACATTTTCCCTTTCACTCGTAGTATGGGGGAGAAGTGGACTCTAGGGGGTACTCCTAATTGAGTTGAGAAATTGAACTCTATCAATTATTTTATAGATCATTCTGCAAAGACTTTTCAATTCAATTAATTCAATTTCGAATTTCTTGCAAATTTCGAAATTGAATTAAAAAAAATATTCATTTCGAAATTCTATTGGAGTCGGATTGGGGTTGAATAATCGATTCTTGAATAGAATCGACGAGAAAGACCCAGAATCCTAATCAAACAAATAGTTGAATGATTTCCGTCTTTCATATTTAGAAAGTAAAAGAAATCAAAATGAGGAGAATTTATTCCAAACAAATTCTTCTTAAATTTTCGATTTCGCCTTACCAGAGTTATATATTGACATTCCTCTAGTAGGAATCGAGGAACACTTTTTGACTTTTTATTTATTTGTCTTTTTCTTCTTCATTGATTTGACTCATTTCATATAAAGATTCAAAACCGCCGGAGTTTACTAATGCTTTTCCACGAAATCTGAAAAGTTTTTCTAAAACTCCATTCTTTGGATGATTTGATAATCGTTTAATTACTTAAGAATGCTAAAAAAAAGATTTCTTCATATTCTATTATTAATAGAATATATCTAGACTCTTTTTTTCTTTTTCTTTGATTTGATTATTTCAATAGACTCGAGGATTCCTATAGGAAATTCCTAATAATCACAGAATTCCAGGAATTCGAATCGTAAGAGCCAGAGGTACCTCTCGACTATTTGCTCGGGACTATTTGGGAATAAGATTAATTCGAATGAACACAAATCAAATGAATGAGGAAAAGAAATGGAATTGGGACCTTATGTACATTCCATCTAGTTCATTAATATCTAAATCTTTATACAGTACAACTTTCTAAACTCGAATAAAAAAAATAGATAGGATGGGCAGTATAGAAATATATATATATATTTCTTTCTACCCATCCTATCGGATCTCATAGGATACTGCTGATTCTAGTCCGGACAGCACATTTCAGCTAAAACCAAAATTTGGAATCCTTTTTGTTTCTCTTTTTAATCATTGATATTAATTAAGAACTAAAATGTTAACTTGCGTTCAAATTAATTACTTTGACTAACAGTTTTTACATATATTATAAGTAAAAAAGCAGTAGGAACTAGAATGAACAGTGCAGTAGCAATAAATGCGAGAATATTGACTTCCATAATCTCATCCTTTTCTTTTTCTTTACTTCACAATAACTCGGGATTTAATCCCATAGAGATGATCATTTTTTTGCCTCGAAATTCAATGAGATAAATTCTATCTCGATGATATCGAATCGGATAAATATCATGAATAAGAATACCTAACCTATCAAATGGATTCCTCGTCGAGAATTGAATAGTATAACATAGAAAGATCGTTTATTCATACCGAATCCAAAAAAGGATTCTTGACCCAATCGAGAATTTCGTTACTTTATTTTCATTTTTGAATTTGATTTCAAATCCTTTTTGATTTTTTTTTCTATAAAAAACGACTATTGCCTTCTTTATCCAATCAGTTCACCAAGTATCATCTAACCTCTTTTTCACTTACATTGGTGGAAAACAAATCCAAACAAATAATAGAAGCGAAATGGAGAAAGGGAAGTGAAGTTCTAAACTCACTTAATCTTATTGGAAAAGGTGTGATAAAGATTAGTAATGGAATAAATAGAATATAGGAAAACTTTAGTGTACAATTTGAATGAGATAGATTATTTCAAATTCAAATTAGTAATTGAACAAAATCGGAGTCAAAAAAGAAGATATTTTTCCAATTAAATAAATTCCAAAGAAATTCGATTCATCTTGCATCGTACAAAGAAAAATGGGATTAGTCTATGTACTATCGGGAAAGATAAGATATGATACTCGATTCGATTTCATTACGCAGGTTGGGAAAAATTGAAAAAGCCAAACTCGGCGCGGTATCTCTTGAAATCCTGAATATTCTGTCTCGATCCATCTCCGTCACTATTAGTTAAAATAGTTAACTAAAGTGGAATTCCCATTTTTCTATTTACTTTGATGAAAAAAAAGTAAAAAAAATTCTACTATTTGTCCCCTTTTTAGAGGAAAAAAAATCGAAAGCGTAATTGATATATTTTTTTGGTTGGATTATTGGATTTGAATCCATCGGGACTGACGGGGCTCGAACCCGCAACTTCCGCCTTGACAGGGCGGTGCTCTGACCAATTGAACTACAATCCCAAGAAACTAAAATCTAAAATAAATAAAGTGTACAGCAATTCTTATGGTTTCATTCAAACCCCTTCTATTTCGATTTGGAATTGGAATCGGCCTCGTTATAAGAGAGAGGCGAGTGGTAATATGGATATCCATGTGGATATCCACTTTAGTGATAATGATACAAATTACTAGTCATCTTTTCGTTATTTCAAATAAAAAAAATCGATTGATAATCAATCTTTCAATGAAAAGAAAGAAGGTTTCTTTTTTCTTTCTATTTTTATATTATTCTTTTTCTTAGACTCTCTATTTAGAAATCTTGATATGAATCTAGGTCATTAACAAGATCAGAATTTATGGTAAAAAAGACAAAAAAAAGTAAAGTAAATAAAATACAAGTAAAGATATAGCAGAAATCAAGAAGGTAATATGATTTCACGGCGGATCAGTCAATTATTGGGCCGAGCTGGATTTGAACCAGCGTAGACATATTGCCAACGAATTTACAGTCCGTCCCCATTAACCGCTCGGGCATCGACCCAGGAAGAAGAAATTCCATATTTCTTCATAATCCCTCATCCACTTCCTTTCCTAATACCCCCACCCCCAGGGGAACTTGAATCCCCGTTGCCTCCTTGAAAGGGAGATGTCCTAAACCACTAGACGATGGGGGCACATTTGTCAGCATACACAGTTTTTTTGAAATTGTCAATATACCGAAATGGTAGGATTCCATTTGAAAGATCTTTCCCTCTTTGATGATTCCTCATTTCTTTTCTATTCATGAATGGTTCATTCTAATCACCATTATTCTATTATTCATTCTAATATTCTAATTTATTCTAATTTCAATAGAATTTCATTATTAAATAGAATTTAGAATTCTCTAAGGTCTAGAAATTTCTTTAGAAATTGACTAAATTGACTAATTACCTATATTTATTCGCTAATTTATATTCACTAATTGAGTTTCTATTCATTAGGTAAATGCAATTTCTCGTTTATGAATGAATTATTCTAAGTTTCCTTCATATAAGAATTTGATTCGAATCTATTTCGATTTCTATTTACTTTAGATAGATTTGATTTGGAATCGATTTCTATAGATAGATATTATCTACATGCTGGCTCGTTTAGGGATGGAAGCCCTTTTAACTCAGGGGTAGAGTAACGCCATGGTAAGGCGTAAGTCATCGGTTCAAATCCGATAGGGGGCTTTACCAGTTTTTCTTTTTTAGAAAACTGCAATGGTAGTATTTCTAGGAGAATAGATTGAAGAGGGGAATATATATATTATTGATATCTGTAATAAATATAGTTTAAAGTCAAAAATTCTAGATCTAGAATTTAATTTCGAATTAAATTCGAATAAGTTCGAATGGTTTGTTTATAGTAGATTAATTAGAGTTATAGAGTTTATCATTTTTTTTTATTAAAAAAAAACAATGATAAGTTGGCTCTTAAATCGCCAAATTTTTTGTCCAACCCAATCAAATAAAAAATCAATTGTAAAGATTAGGTTCGAAATCAACAAAAAAAAAAATAAGTGGACCTAACCTATAGAATCAGGATTCTATCCACTATTCTGATATTCAAATTGATATAGATGAAATTGGAAGAGCGGATCCATCT